GAGTTAATAATCGAGATTCCTTGCCGATACTATAATAAAAAAGAAATCTATTCAATGAATAGCAGCATAAGATCCATTGAGTTCTCTTCGCACTCCTTTGTGAAAGAGTAGAATGAGAAAGCTAATGAATCTTAAACCCATTGATAAAAAGAAAAAAAGAGGATAAATACTATAGTTAGTGAATAAAAGAGGGTTTGGGGATAGAGGGACTTGAACCCTCACAACTTATAAAGTCGACGGATTTTCCTTTTACTAGAAATTTCATTGTTGTCAGTATTGACATGTAGAATGGGACTCTCTCTTTATCCTCGTCCGATTAATCCACTTTTTAAAAGATCTCGAAAACTATGAATTGAAGGATTTGATTACTCAATATTCGATTGGAATGGGTTCACAATAATTCTAAAAAAATTCAGAATTTTCTATTTCATAATCATTCCTAATTTCATTCTAAAAAAGAATAAAGAACCTATATTATGATATGGGTTCCGTGATTAATCGTTTGCTATGTCAGTATCTATACGTGTGTATTAGATGTATAAAGCCCTTACTTTCTCTAAATTTAGAGAGAGTTCCACTACCAACACAACGTAATCAACTCGATTCGTTAGAACAGCTTCCATTGAGTCTCTGCACCTATCCTTTTCCTTTGGATTCTAGTTCGAGAACCACTTGTTTTCTCAAAACACGGATTTGGCTCAGGATTGCCCTTTTTTAATTCCAGGGTTTCTCTGAATTTGGAAGTTACCACTTAGCAGGTTTCCATACCAAGGCTCAATACAATCAAGTCCGTAGCGTCTACCGATTTCGCCATATCCCCATTTTCCTTTTCTTTGATTGAGACCTGGATTCCTTGTGTAATTTCATCCATCTCTTAGTTTTTTTTGGAATCGTTGAATTAATTACTCGACGTAGTCTAGCAGTTCGTCTCTATTTGACAGACCCTGCTTATTGCAATTCAGAATTGAATTGATTCTATCGTTGATGTATTTGCAATTCAATCCGAATCAATATATCCCAAAGTTTTTCTCTCCCCCACCCCCCCCCCCGCCTTTCTTTTTTAGAGTATTCAAAATCATACTATAACGCTTGATATTCATTCTTTTTTTTTTTCTAATCAGAATTAGCAATTTCATTTGCTATGATTCTATGTTCTCCTTAGTGAAATATTAATCATTAAATTATTAAGAAATAACAAAAAAAACAAAATATCTCAAAAAATGTCTATAATGATCGAATGAAAATGCCAAGAAATTCGCATTTTCTCTTTATTATATCTTTCATCATATATATTATTCTTTTCTATGTATTAGATTACTCATCCGAGCCATATCAAATTGAAAATATCTGAAATCAAATTCAATATAGAAATTGGAATGGATTCTATTCTATTAGAAAAATCAATTTGCGAATTAGAGAAATAAAAAGAAAGTTCAAAAATTTCTATAATCCTATTTAAGGATATCCTCCAGTTAAGCATATCAAGTTAACTTTATCTTTATGAAGTTCTAGTATTTTTTTCTAAGTAGAACTTCCAATTTCGAACTAGTTAATAGCTAAGATTAATAATTAAGATCTGACATTTTACGGATTTCCTATACTATACATATTTCTATTTGTTACACTATTTCTGTTATGTAAGCCCACTTAGCTCAGAGGTTAGAGCATCGCATTTGTAATGCGAGGGTCATCGGTTCAAATCCGATAGTCGGCTTTTTTCTATATCGATGTTCCATGAACAAGAATCTCTCTTTTTCTCTTTTTCTCTTTTTCTCCGAATTAAATGGAGAATCCAGGATCTATTATGTGGTTCTACCTTACAATTTTGCTAGATACAAAACAATAAAATAAATAATATATATACAAAAAATCCAGATGTTGATGAAATTCCATTTTTTGTGGTACTTTAGTAGATTTTACTCTGTTTATCCTTTAGTTTAATTCAGTTTTAATTTTGATGTATTCTGTAATGTAAATACAATGAAATTAATTGTGTAAAATGAAATTTCAATAAAATAAACAAGGAGTCTTCATGTCCCGTTATCGAGGACCTCGTTTAAAAAAAATACGCCGTCTGGGAGCTTTACCAGGACTCACTAGAAAAACACCTAAATCCGGAAGTAATCTGAAAAAGAAATTCCATTCTGGGAAAAAAGAGCAATATCGTATTCGTCTTCAAGAAAAACAGAAATTGCGTTTTCATTATGGTCTGACAGAACGACAATTACTTAGATATGTACATATCGCTGGAAAAGCAAAAAGGTCAACAGGTCAGGTTTTACTACAATTACTTGAAATGCGTTTGGATAATATCCTTTTTCGATTGGGTATGGCTTCAACCATTCCTGGGGCCCGGCAATTAGTTAACCATAGACATATTTTAGTTAATGGTCGTATAGTCGATATACCAAGTTTTCGTTGCAAACCCCGAGATATTATTACTACGAAGGATAACCAAAGATCAAAACGTCTGATTCAAAATTCTATTGCTTCATCCGACCCGGGGAAATTGCCAAAGCATTTGACGATTGACACATTGCAATATAAAGGACTAGTTAAAAAAATCCTAGATAGGAAGTGGGTCGGTCTCAAAATAAATGAGTTGTTAGTTGTAGAATATTACTCTCGTCAGACTTGAACTTAACGAAAAAAGGAAAAGTTCATAGAATTTTCTTCCCCTTCCCCTTTCCCCGAACTAAATCGACCTAAGGCCCTTAATTCGTATTTTCCCATTCAACTAGCATAAATGGATTAACCCTAGGATCCTTTTTTCTTTTTTGTTCTTTCCTCTATGTGTATTTTACATACCACAGTAATTTACTATAAAAAATTTCTATTAAATAAAGGTATTATTGCTGGAATAAATTGTTATTTGATTTGATACATTGTGATCGTTAACGTTGATCAATTAAGAGAAACGGAAAGAGAGGGATTCGAACCCTCGGTAAACAAAAGTCTACATAGCAGTTCCAATGCTACGCCTTGAACCGCTCGGCCATCTCTCCTACATAATCTTATTATGGAAAATAAACTAAGTGAATAGCGAGTTTTCCTATTCCTGCAGTACAGGTACAACCACAACGGCTCGGGGGTTCCATGGTTCTATTGGAAAAATTCCTTTTCATCTAAGTGGAAGGATCCAGGATTTTTTTACTAGGAATTCCGCTCCCTCGAAAAGTTTTAGTTTGGGTTTTCCCCAAACCAAAGAAAAAGAGAATGGAAGAATTCTTCTTATTCCATAATAAAATAGAGGAACCCTAGAATTCTGTTTGCATAAGGTACGCTACGCCATACAATCGAAATCTAAAAAAGGGTATGAGACAATTAATGACTTTGAAAACGCGAAATAGCTGATGAGAGAAGTTATTGTTGAGAAATAGAAAAGTGGAATGAAATCCAATCTTAGTCAAATATTTCATATCTCTTCTTGTCCAAACAGAAGGAAAAGGAGACAATTTGAGCTGAGCGGAAAATCCATACCTCTCTTATCCATTTAGAGCATATGGATCGATCGATTTATAAGAATCTAATGTGTTTGTTTTTATGTTATTTTGTGAAGAAATGAAAACAATTCTATATAGAATGGGTTGGGAATTATGCCTAGATCCCGTATAAATGGAAATTTCATTGATAAGACCTCTTCAATTGTAGCCAATATTTTATTGCGAATAATTCCGACAACCTCAGGGGAAAAAAGGGCATTTACTTATTATAGAGATGGTGCGATTTGACTCTTTTTTTTTTTTTTTTTTTTTTTTAGCCCTACCTACACCTCAGTCTTACGAGAAAGAGAGGGGGTTCGCATAGAGAGAACAAAATTAGTAAAGGAAACCCACGCTTGGGGAAGGTGAGGTGAACTAACAATTCCTTCTGTCGTGTATCCTCGATTGATGCGGCCTCAGATGCTTCAATTGTAGATTTGAGTATTGAGCGAAAGGTTACACCTACAGGATAGGTTCTGTATTACAGGCCAATCCTACTCTACTAGTACCATACCAATAGGCAGCATAGGGGAGAAAAGCACTACACCTAGAAATAGGAATCAACAAGAGAAAAACTTTGTTAGAAATTAGCCCTTTCCTGATCGGTATCAGGGCTGGGAAGAATGGTTGGGATAACAAACAACCATCAGGTTTGTACTTTGGATACCCCTATAACCATCAAAGATCGTTGAAGTGGCTAATTCCTCTAAATAGGAGGCGTTGAGAACAAAGAAATTCTTGGAGCTATCGTTTTCCTCTAGCATTAATAGAATTCATTGGTGTTAAGAAAAACCTCTTGCGGGAAGGTTGGCTAGAGATTTCTTGGAAAAATACCAGCCCCTTTCGGTTCATAATAAGATGGGACTAATTCTATTTTTATTCTATAGATTATTTCGCTTAGTACTATGTACAGAAGGGAGGAGCCGTATGAGATGAAAACCTCATGTACGGTTTTGGAACGGAGATTTTTTGAATAGAATGAACGACCGTAACGGATGTTGGCTCAATCCGAAGGAAATTATGCGGAAGCTTTGCAGAATTATTATGAAGCTACGCGACTAGAAATTGATCCCTATGATCGAAGTTATATACTCTATAATATAGGCCTTATACACACAAGCAATGGAGAGCATACAAAGGCTTTGGAATATTATTTCCGGGCACTAGAACGAAACCCCTTCTTACCGCAAGCTTTTAATAATATGGCCGTGATCTGTCATTACGTGCGACTATCTCCACTATAGAAAGAAGAAAAAAAAAGAAAGGATCAAATTTTCTAGTAAATACTAGAAAAAGGGCTTTCTACATAGGGATCGTCAAAACAACGATTTTGCCCTATCAGCTGTAGGAAGGAAGGACACTTCACGAGAATCAAAATAGGAAGAAAGTATGGCCTATACTACTACTCTATGGATAAAGTTCCCAAATTGATAGAGAAAGCACCGTAAAGATCCATTAGTGAGCGACTGGGTCGATACAACTAAAAAAAAACTGCTTACTTATCCCATGATATGGGGC